GTTCTACCAATTTATATGTTTCCACAAATAATTTAAATTCAATTTCTTGATCTTCAATTTTTGGAAATTTATGAAATTCTTCCGTCAAGCCCTGATTAATGAATCTATAAAATCCCTCAAATTGAATCTGACTAAATCCAGGTATTGTGGACATTCCCTCATTTCCATTCCGGAGCATCTTAATCTTAAGTTTCCTGTTTATCGAAAAAATCCCATTATTGACTCACTATTCATCGAACCATACGGATCGATCTAGCAATGATGGAATGTATATTCTGTTTACTGAATCACATGAAATTTCAGCCAACTCCATATATGTAATGTAATGTATTTCATACGTATGAACGGAAACGAGACGGAGGAATGAAGAGCATTTTCGACGCAAGTTCGAATTTGCGACAAGTACAAATGGAAATGAATTGATAAAACATTCCTGGAAAAAAAATTCTATCACTTCCACTTATGGAGTCTTGTATAGAATATAAAAATTGATCCAATTTCTACCTATTATTATGATATTACGATCAGATTGGGTACCAAAAAAATAAATGGATTCAGGATTAAATCTGCTCTTTATGAATGAGATAAAGACAGAATAATCAGGAGCAGTATAGAATTTCCTTTTTTTAGCACACTTTAATGTTCAAAAAAGAATTCGCGGATTCTTTTTGGTAGTAGAATTTATAGATAGAATACGATTGAATTGCGTAATAGTAATAGGAGTAGTATTTATTAAGTACATGCCGATATACCTATCCGCATATCGCATCTTTTATCGTAATTTTACTTGTGGCAACAGAAGTCAGGTCGCACTATATCATAATTCCTATTTTCTATTCAAAATATTCAATGAAAAATTTAAGCACGATAATTCTCTATAGGGATATGTACATAAGAGAAAGACCAAATTCGGTATCTGTGTAACAATTTCTGTTCTGGGGTTTACATATACACATATATTTTGTTATAATTGAAATTGAAAAGGATTGATTATTGAAAATAATTGATACTGATTAGTCGTAAATCAATTTGATTTTCTTATACCATTAAAGAAACACAATTTGAGATACAAATTTAAGAACCGTTCGCTAATTCTAAAGTAAAAATAGTTAATGGTTCCAATTTGCCCTGAATTTTTCGGTCTGTGACCGGAAATCTATTTTTTCTCTTTTCAATAGAAGGAGAAGGGAAGTTTTTAAGCAGTGTGTCTTTTGAGATACAATCAATCGAAGAGAATAATCTAAACTGGATCCAATAAAAAATAGGGATTAATTTTTGAAAAGGGATAAGTACAATGGGATTCAAGATCAAAAAAAAATGAGTAATAGAATATGGATGGATAAAAATATTATCCATTTTTTTTGGATCAGATTTGGCGGCATGGCCAAGTGGTAAGGCGGGGGACTGCAAATCCTTTATCCCCAGTTCAAATCCGGGTGTCGCCTGATCAACAAAAGACTTGAAATTTCTTATTCTGCTGATCTAACTCGACAAATTCTTGCCCCGCAAGAAGCAGAGGCAAACGACTAGGCCTGTCGATACTTGATTTTTAGAATCCATAATTCTATAAAAAAAACTGTAAATTTTTTTTTTTCTCAAAATCTGGGTTCTGGGTACCGGTCCAAACCGGTACCAATAGGTATGAAGTAACCCTTACTTATTAATGATTGATTCGGACATTTATTTGATTTATGATATCAATTGAATCAAATAAATAGTGAGAGTCAATTCTGGGATTCAGAATTACGAAAGTAAGAGGTCGGAAATCTTAGTATCCAAAGGTTCCTAAAGGACACTCCATTTTTGCTCCTAGGATTGAAGAAGAGATTATACGAAAGACTATCAAGACTTCCTAATTATCTTACACTACCTATACTAAATACTAAAATAGTGTCTACTGACTCTGTCTGGAATTAGATTGAATAGAATAGGCTGATGGGAAATCAATTTAGAAGTTGTGGAAAGGACTGAAGATACTTTGTATCCAGACTCACGAGAGGCTTTGAGTACTCAAACATTCAATCAACATGGTTGGGCGGCTCTTATTTATTTTATAGAGTAAAAAGAAAAGTAAAAAAAAAAAAATTCTTTGCCCGTGTAGGGGATTACAAAAAAAAGAATGTATGTAATAATGGTGGTGGTGTCTTACCATTCCATTCTTTCACAGAAAGAAAGACGTAAGCCTTAGATCAAATAAAATAGAGGTATCTGATAGATGGTTATCTATCTTGATGGTATATTTTGACGTCTTTTGCTTATGAAAGAAAGGTAACAAACAATAGGTCTTACTATTTCTACATGTTCCATTAGGAGCATTCCTTTGCTATTTCCAAATAAAAGGTGTGTGTATCGTATTTGTGCTTAATGCTTCCCGATTCTACCAGAAATTTTCTAATATAGGAACTTGTTACGAGTAGATTCATTGGATTAGTTCATCAATAGCCTTAAGTCAGAATCCTATTTTCTTTTGACTCTGCACCATTGATTCCACTATGATTATTGATCAATAATCAATAATGAAATAATTCCTTCATAGAGATAGGAGACATAATTCACATGGATATAGTAAGTCTCACTTGGGCTGCTTTAATGGTAGTCTTTACATTTTCCCTCTCACTCGTAGTATGGGGAAGAAGTGGACTCTAGGGGTACTACTAATTGAATAATCGATTGAGTGATCGAATTGTATCAATCGTTTAATTGATCGTTTTGCGAAACTAAAAAAAAAAAAAAAAAAGATTCCTTGGTTTCGTTTTCTTTTATTTTTATTTTATATAGTTAATATAAATCTATATATTAAGTTATAAGTTATAAGAAGCCTAGGAATTAGAAGAGTTGGCCTTGGATTATTTTGGATTGATCGAAACCCATACAAGTAGATGTAGCGAAAAAAAAAAAAGAAATAGAATTAGACTGCTATTTCGATGTATATGTATTAGATGTACATCTAATACATGTACATATTGTAAATTGATCTATATCTATATAAAACCATATCTGTATACAACTTTATATGATAAAATTTATATGATCATACTATTTATATGATAATAAATTTATATGATAAAAATATACAATACTATCTAGTGCGGTAGAAAGAACTATATTATATATAGTTCTTTCTACCGCACTATCTCAGATACTTATGATTCCAGCCAAATCATTTCATTTAAAACTTGGAGTTTTAATCCCTTTCTTTTATTTCTTCAATCATTGATAAGAACTAATAATCCAACCAAGTTTCAGTTAAATTAATCATTTTGACTGACTGTTTTTACGTAGATGATAAGTAAAAAAGCAGTAGGAACTAGAATGAACAGTGCAGTAGCAATAAATGCGAGAATATTGACTTCCATAATCTCATTGTTTTTTTTTACTTCACAATAACTCGGGATCTAATCCCATAGAGATAAGAAATTTTACTCCTGTCAATTCAATGGGATGAATTGAATTCTGATGATACTGAATCGGATCAATATTATGAATAACAATATCTGATCTATCAAATCGATTCATCGTCGAGAATTGAATAGTATAACATAAGAAAATCTTTTATTTTATCCATACTAAATCCGAAATGGGATTCTTTATTGGATCAGGAATTCCATTGAATTTTTCATCCTTTTTTCTACTTTTTTTTTCTTTTCCATAACCTACTGTCTTTGTCTTCCTTATACAACTCTCTTTCCTTATACTTATACATACAATTATGAGATATTATATGATCGGTATTCTATGGGTCACACAGATACAAACAGTAGAAGTGAGATGGAAAAAAGGACGGGTGTTAAGTGGAAAAGATCTAATATTCCAACAAATTTACTAAAAAGGGGTCTTGCTTGGTCTTTTATTTTATTAGTATAGTATCTCTTTCTCTTCTTCTTTCTTGGATTGAGACTAGAGCGCATACATCAAAAATTCAGTGTGCAATTTGCATGAGAATAAATAGATTGTTTCCAATTAGTAATTGAGGATACACAAACAAAGTCGAGGTAATTATGTTAAGTTCATTGTGTATCGTACAATAAACGAATACAATTTGTGTATGTACTCCCGGTAAAAATGGGGGAACTCTATTCCATTTCATTGTTCAAGAACAATTGAAAAAGAAAGTCAGACGAGTATGGTATCTATTAAAATACTGAATATAGATTAAAATACTGAATATAGTAATGCCACCGATTGTACCAACTTACATATGTTTCCCCTTATCAATCGGTATTAGTGAAAGAAATGGAAATTCCCGTACTTGTCTGATGATAAATGCGAAACGAAAAACAAAAGAAATAAGGATCCCCGCTGGGGATTAGATCTTGCTACCTGTCCCCCCTTTCGCAGAAAATGGAGAGATGAATTTATCAATTCATCGGATCCTAGTTCGGGACTGACGGGGCTCGAACCCGCAGCTTCCGCCTTGACAGGGCGGTGCTCTGACCAATTGAACTACAATCCCAGCAAGGTGTATGGCATACATATTCTTACTAGTTTTATAAGAACATTCTATTCGTTGTGTTGTAACAGAAACACGAATGATATACTGAATATCCACATGGATATGGAATATAGTGAGAGCGACACGGATTACTAGTAACGAGTGGTTATTTTATTGCCAAAAAAATGGATAATCCATTTTTCAATGAGAAAAAGAACTATTTTAATTTTAATGATACTTAATCTTAATTAAGTATCATTAATCTAGATCGTTAGAAAAATCAGAACGAATGAGAAAAACATGGATAGAGAAAAAATTGACTCTTTCTCTTCATTTCTACGGATCAGGCATTTCTGTTTCTGGAGGACAAATTGGTTATTTCATATTCATGGAGCAACGAATTATTGGGCCGAGCTGGATTTGAACCAGCGTAGACATATCGTCAACGAATTTACAGTCCGTCCCCATTAACCGCTCGGGCATCGACCCAGGAAGAATTAATTCTAGATTTATTGATAATCTACGATCAACTTCCTCCCTACCCCCAGGGGAAGTCGAATCCCCGCTG